CTTCTCAATAAGTTTTTTGATTCCATGATCTACTCCTCTGAAAAAAGCATTGGCGCGCGTGTAAACGAGGTGCTCTACCTAACTGAGCTATAGCCCTTGTGCTTGTGATACATATATTATCATGTCAATAATGTCTTGTCAAGATGAATATTACACGACTCAACTTTCTGTTATCTCTTTGATCAGTATTGGTTATAAATTATTGCTTATAAAAAATATTACATTTATAATCCATCGATGTGACGGAGCCCGTTTCTTTACTCTTTGTGATGATAAGTGACCTACTTAACTCAGTGGTTAGAGTATCGCTTTCATACGGCGGGAGTCATTGGTTCAAATCCAATAGTAGGTAGAACTCATTCGATATCAGACTCTAGGTATCTAATAAATTTTTCTACTTTCAATATTAAAAATATTAATATTGATTTTTGATCTTTTCCATTCCACTTATGATTCTATTCAATTGGCAAAAAAAGGGGTGTATAAAAAGAACTTCTGTTTCTACAGAAGTTCTTTTTTTTATTCGGACACACCAACTAGTTATAGTTACGAAATAACATTGATAGCCTCCACTCGGGCCCTAGCTCGTCTGAGAGCTAGATTTGCCTCAATTATTTGTCTCTTGCCTTCCGCTTTCCGCAAGTTTGCTTCTGCTAGTTCAAGAGTTTGCTGAGCTTCTTCTAGATCAATGTCACTACCCTTCTCCGCATCATTTACTAAAATGGTAATCTCATTATTGCCTATTCTAGCAAAACCACCCATCAGAGCCATCGTTACCCATTGGTCGTTAAGGCGTATTCTCAAAATACCGATATCAACAGCTGTGGCAATAGATGCGTGATTTGGTAATACGCCAATTTGTCCACTATTAGTAGATAAAACGATTTCTTTCACTTCTGAATCCCAAACAATTCGATTCGGGGTCAGTACACAAAGATTTAAGATCATTTCTTCAAATTACTCTCCGTTTCTAAGTTCGTAGCCTTCGCAGTAGCTTCATCAATGTTACCTACCAAATAAAAGGCCTGTTCGGGAAGACTATCTAATTCTCCGGAAAGGATCAATTTAAACCCTCTAATTGTTTCTGCTAGGCCGACATATTTTCCCGGAGAACCAGTAAATACTTCGGCTACAAAAAAGGGTTGTGATAAGAAACGTTCAATTTTTCTTGCTCTTGCTACAGTTAAACGATCGTCTTCGGATAATTCGTCCAACCCCAGGATAGCTATAATATCCTGAAGCTCCTTGTAACGTTGTAAAGTTTGCTTAACTCTTTGCGCAGTTTCATAATGTTCTTCACCAACAATTTTGGGTTGGAGCATAGTTGACGTTGAATCTAAAGGATCTACTGCCGGATAGATACCTTTAGCAGCCAATCCTCTTGATAGTACAGTAGTAGCGTCTAAATGTGCAAATGTCGTGGCAGGAGCGGGGTCGGTCAAATCGTCCGCCGGTACATAAACTGCTTGAATAGAAGTTATGGATCCTTCTTTGGTAGAAGTAATTCTTTCTTGTAAAGAACCCATTTCGGTACTAAGAGTGGGTTGATAACCTACAGCGGAAGGCATTCTACCCAGCAAGGCGGATACTTCGGATCCTGCTTGGACGAAACGGAAGATGTTGTCAATAAATAGAAGTACGTCTTGCTCATTAACATCTCGGAAATATTCCGCCATAGTTAGGGCGGTCAACCCAACTCTCATACGAGCTCCCGGCGGTTCATTCATTTGACCATAGACTAGAGCCACTTTTGATTCTCCAATATTTGCTTCATTAATTACTCCAGATTCTTTCATTTCCATGTAAAGATCATTTCCTTCCCGAGTACGTTCACCTACTCCGCCAAATACGGATACACCCCCATGAGCTTTTGCAATGTTGTTGATTAATTCCATAATTAGTACTGTTTTACCTACTCCAGCCCCTCCGAATAGCCCAATTTTCCCTCCGCGACGATAAGGGGCTAAAAGATCCACGACTTTAATTCCTGTTTCAAAAATCGATAATTTTGTATCTAACTGTATAAAGGCGGGCGCCGATCTATGAATAGGGGATGTTGTGCGCGTATCTACAGGACCTAAATCATCAATGGGTTCTCCCAATACGTTAAAAATTCGGCCTAGGGTCGTCCCGCCAACGGGAACACTTAGAGGAGCCCCTGTGTCAACCACTTGCATTCCTCTCGTTAGACCATCTGTAGCACTCATAGCTACAGTTCGAACTCGATTATTTCCCAATAATTGCTGTACTTCACAAGTCACATTAATTTGTTGACCGATAGTATCTCGACCTTTAACTATGAGAGCGTTGTAAATATTAGGCATTTTCCCGGGGGGGAAAGCTACATCCAACACCGGGCCAATGATTTGAACGATACGTCCCAGGTTTTTGTTTTCCGGCGCGGAAACCCCAGGATCCGAAGTAGTAGGATTGATTATCATAATAATAAATAAAAAATATGTTGAAATTTTTTTTTCGAAAATTTGTGAATCTAAAATCA